GACTGACCGTCCTGAATAATCGACCCGTTTACCAAGCAGAGTCTCGCGAACTCTTCCTTCTTTGCCTTCAATTACATCTGAAAGCGACTTGTAAACTCTATTATGATCATCCCTCATTGGTTGTCCACAAATTCCATTATCAAGAAGTGCATCCACGGCTTCTTGTAGCAATTTTTCCTGAGATATTATTAATTCTTCTGGCGTAGCTATACTTGTTGTTAATAGATCTGTAAGAGTATTATTCCGATAGATAATTCTTCTATAGATTTCATTAATATCCGAGGTCACTAGTTTATCCTCATCTATATGATAGATTGGTCTCAACTCAGGAGGAAGAACTGGTAATAGACACAAAACCATCCATTTTGGTTCTATATTTGTTCGAATAAAATGCTTAGCCAATTCCATGCGTCTAAGCAAAAAATCTTTTCTTCTTCCAACTTTTCGATCTTCCCATTCATTCCCTGTGGGTTCCTCTTCCTCCAATTCTTTCCATTCTACCAATGAAGAATCTATAATAATTCGTAAATCTAGATTGGCTAATTGTTGTCTAATAGAGCCTCCCCCGGTAGACATCTCTCGATTTCGAAATGTATCAAAGCTCCGGGTAGTAAAAAAAATAGGGATCCTGTATTTCCAGGGTTGGATTTCATATTCCAATAAACCCCGTAATCGTAAAAAAGTGGGTTTTTTATCTATGGGCCTAGCAAAATAAAAATTGGGATAGGATCTCCCCCCCCCTCAAAATCGGACGTGAAAGTTTCCTTTCATCCGGCTCAAGTAGGTCAAAAAAAGAAAAAGTAAAGGAGTTCTCGCTTTCAAATTATAGAAAACTCCAAAAAGATCTACTCCTTACTCAAGTTTCCAGTGAAGACCAAGCAAAACTTTATTGATTCCGTCTTCCTTAATTATTTTTATTTAGATTTTATGAATGCTTTATTCAATTCATTCAATTATGACATAAAAGAAATGTGAAATTCTTGAGTAGTCTACTTCCCCTCGAATGATGAATCCCGTAATTCTTAATTAAAGAGAGTACCTTGGAATTCATAAGGAATTTACTTGTCTATGTACTGTTCCATTCGATCTTTTAGGTCCCGACTTCACCTCGACGGTTAGGCAACGATGCCCTTAAAGTCTATATGCGATAGATAGACTCTTGTAACCATGACATCTTTTCTATTTGCTACTTGAACATAATTTCTTTCTAAAAAAAGGAACTGCTTAATTTCACAAAAAAAAAAAGTCTTTTTTTACGAGGTATAACTATAAATTCTTATGAAATCGACCATAGATCAATTCCCTTTTTTGGGAGCGTCTCGAATACATCCCTAATTCTGAGCTTCATGTTACTCCTACCAAGAAACATGTCAGGTACAGGGCATCCCGATTGGATTAAATGGGATGACAGTTTCTCATTTCAAATCTGTAAAATCAGAATTTCGATCAAATCACACACCGCAGTATACTAGGTCTTCTAATTCGTTAAGAGGTTTATCTAAAAGATTCACAATATAACTAGGAAGACGTTTCAAATACCACACATGCATTACCGGGTATGCGAGTTTGATGTAGCCCATTTGATATCTTCGTATCCGAGAATCAACAAACTCGACCCCGCATTGTTCACAATATTGCGGGTCTTCCTTTTCATCTCCGATTACTCGATAATTTCCACAAGCACAAATGCCACTTTTGATAGGTCCAAAAATTCTTTCACAAAATAATCCATCTTTTTCTGGTTTATTTGTTTTGTAATGAAAGGTATAAGGTTTTGTCACCTCTCCAACTATCTCGCCATTAGGCAGGATTTTTTTGGACCAAGTACTTATTTGTTGAGGAGAAACTAATCCAATTCGGAGTTGTTGATGGGTATATCGATCGATCATAGAAGAAAACTTCTGCTTCATTTCGATTAAGCTTCCTTCCTATTAAGCTGGAAAGTCTTCTCAGATACAAGAAAATGATTCAGTTCCAGAGCTAAAGATCGTAGTTCTCGAACGAACAACCGAAAAGATTCTGGAGCATCCTCAGGAGTCGGTATTCTTCCTCCAAAGATTATAGTACCAAGTACTTCCTGGCGAGCTCTAATATGATCAGATTTATAAGTAAGCATCTCTTGTAAAATATAAGCAACGCCAAACCCCTCTAAAGCCCAAACCTCCATTTCTCCTACCCGTTGTCCGCCTTTCTTGGCCCTTCCTTTAAGGGGTTGTTGTGTAAGACGTGAATAACGCCCACTGGAACGCCCATGGATTTTATCATCAACTTGATGAATTAATTTCAAGATATAGGGCTTTCCTATTATAACAGGTTGTTCAAAAGGATCCCCCGTTCTTCCATCAAATATTCTGCTTTTTCCTGGAGACTCGGGTTCAAATATCCACGGATTCGCTGTTTGCTTACTGGCTTCATATAATTCAGAAAACACCAGTTTTCTCGAAGCTTCTTGTTCATATCTCTCATCAAAAGGCGCTATTCGATAATGTCTGTCTAGCAAATCCCCCGCTAACCCGAGTGAAGATTCAAATATTTGTCCTACATTCATTCGTGAAGGTACTCCTAATGGGTTGAAGACCATATCAACAGGTCTTCCATCTTGCAAATAAGGCATATCTTGTCTAGGCAAAATTTTTGAAATGATACCCTTATTTCCATGTCTTCCAGCTACTTTATCGCCTACTTTGATTTCACGTTTCTGTAAAATATATACACGAATACTTTCTGTTTTCTCTGTCTCATCTGTTTTAGAACTCTGGACCCATCTCACATCAATAACTCGACCCCTACCACCTATAGGTAGTTTTAGACAAGTTTCTTTTGAAGTATATACCCGCATGCCAAGTATGGTTCGTAACAATCTATCTTCCGGAGCATACGATGATTCTTTCACCATTTGGGGTGTTAATTTACCTACTAAAATATCACCTGTTTCCACCCAAGATCCCAACATTACAATTCCATTTTTGTCTAAATTTCGGAGTAAATGGACTTCTAAATGCGGTATTTCATTAGTGACCCTTTCGGGGCCTTGGTTAATCTGAATTTCATATTTACGTATGTGAAAAGAAGTATAAATATCTTCATATACTAAGCGCTCGCTAATAAGTACTGCATCTTCAAAATTGTAACCTTCCCATGGCATATAAGCTACTAATACGTTTTTACCCAAAGCAAGTTCGCCACCAACTGTAGCAGCACCATAGGCTAAAATTTGTCCCTTTTTAATGCATTTACCCCGCGGAACCTGGGGTTTTTGATGCATACAAGTATTTTTGTTGGAACGTTGATACATAACTAATGGAATCCTTAGAGTATCCCCATTACCTGATAAAAGGATCTTTTCAGTATCGGTATAAAGAATCTTTCCCTCGTGTTCGGCTATAGCAAGAGCCCCTGAATCTAGAGCCGCCTGGCCTTCCAATCCAGTTCCAACAATGCACTTCTCGGACTGAGAAAGAGGGACTGCTTGACGTTGCATGTTAGAACTCATTAAAGCCCGATTCGCATCATTATGCTCGATAAAAGGAATGAGGGAAGCCCCAATAGAAAAATATTGGAAGGAAAAAATACTTCGAAGATGAACCTGTTCCCATGCAATAGTCAGGAATTCTTGACGATATCGAGCTGGAACAACTTGTTGTTCCTGAATACCCTGATTCAACGCCAAAGAATTTCCTGCCGCTACCATATAGTATTCATCTCTACCTGGTGATAAATAAAGCATCCGCGACCCTTTTGATCTCTCAGAAATTTTATAAAACGGAGTTTCTAGAGACCCCCAACGACCGATTCTCGCATGAATTGCTAAGGATCCAATAAGTCCAACATTTATTCCTTCAGATGTGTCAATTGGGCAAATACGCCCATAGTGACTAGGATGAATATCTCGTATTGGAAAAGTAGCAGTTCGCGCAGTCAATCCCCCCGGTCCCAAATAACTCAATTTTCTTCCATGAACTATTTGTGTCAATGGATTAGTTCGATCCAAAACTTGAGATAATGGGTGTAAACGGAAAAAAACTTTATAAGTATCTGTTAATGGAGTTGAATTTACCAAGTTCTGAGGAGTTGGTGTCCAGTTATGCTTAAGTGCTGCATATATATTTCCTCGAGCCATATTTTCTAAACGAACCAAGGCCAATCCAAATTGCTCTTGTAAAAGATCTGCTACAGAACGAATACGTTTATTTTGCAAATGATTCATATCGTCAAGTGTACCCATTCCAAATTTTATTCGAATCAAACGATCCGCGGCTGCCAATATATCTCGTGGTAACAAAAATGTATTGTTCTGGGGTATATCAAGGTTCAGTCTCCGATTCATATTTCGTCGACCAATCCCTCCCAATTCACATCTTTGTTGAAAGAATTTTTTTTGTAAATCCTTAGATAAGGATTCAGAAAATACCGGATCGCCCTCTACACAAGCAAATTGTTGATAAAACTCCAAAATAGCATTTTCTTTTGACCCAATTTTTTTTTTATCATTCAGAAAAGACAAAAAGAGTTCCGGATAGCAAACATTCTCTAGAATTTCTCTTATATTCAACCCCATAGCTGATAATAGAACTAGAATAGATAGTTTTTGTTGCCTACTCACACGAACCCATATCCTTGCTTTTCTATCAATCTCTAATTCTAATCTTCCTCCCCAATCTGATATTATGGTCCCGGTATAGATTGAAATTCCATTATCATTCAATTCTGACTGGTAATAAATACCGGGACTTTGCAATATTTGATTGATCACAATTCTATATATTCCATTTACTATAAAAGCTCCCAAAGAAGTCATTAGAGGGATCTTTCCTATCAAAATTGTTTGTTCTTGGATATACCTACGTCTATCGTTTTTCCAAATGAGTCTCGCGGATACATATAATTCAGAAGAATATGTGAGTGATTCATACACAGCATCTCTTTCCTTTATCAGGGGTTCTACCAATTTATATCTTTCCAAAAATAATTCAAAGTCAATTTCTTGATTTGTATCTTCTATTTTTGGAAACTTAGAAAGTTCTTCTGTCAAACCCTGATCAATGAACCTACAAAATCCTTCAAATTGTATCTGATTAAATCCAGGTATTGTGGACATTGCGTCTATCCCGGATTATTTTGAAATTGTCAGTTATTTATATTCATCCATATTGAATTCTCTCAAAAAAAAAAAAAGAAATACCATTTTGGCTGGCGCATTATCCATCAAATACTATCCTATATCTAGCAATGATGGAATTTCGATTCTATGAATCTTTGACTGGAATCTATGAGTGGAATAAAAATTTATACTGAACTTAAATTGTCATTTTTAAGAGATGCAATTAAGAGATGCAACCGGAACGGAATTTCTAAAACAGTCTTACAAACGGAATTCTCCCACTTGGGCTTACTATGCTTTGGGATTTTTTTAGAATATCAAAACTGATTCAGTTTCTTATATTATAATGTATAACGGTATTGATATTCTAATCTACTTGAATATTGAATCTACTTCTACTTGAATATTTAATACCATAAAACTTTATGAATGTTGTATTAATGAACGCGGAGATATAATCTATATCGGCGCGTTCTCGTCTCGTTTATTGCCCTCTTGTGCTGTCCTGTCGTGTCGTCAATTGACAGTATGACTTAGGGCTCAATATAATTTGATTTGACTGACAAAAAAAAATCATATTTAGGTAAACCACCTTGAATCTACTGCAGAGTGGTAGATCTTGGTCCAAGGTATAACCCTTTGTCACTGAGAGATATAAAGAGGAAAAAGACCAATGAAATCAAGTTTCAAGGTTGTAACGTTAATGGTAAAGTTTGATTCCCATTAAACCCCCGAATATTTAACGAGTTTTTCCGTTTGTTTATATCCTATGCGTCTTCGTTTGGGTTATATCTTATGTGTCTCCTTTTGGTGGCTCTCAGCCTGAGTTATATTAAGTTATTGAGTTATTATATGATGGCCACAGGGCCGCCCCTATGGTCCAGTGGTTAAGACATCTCTCTTTCACGGAGAAAACGAGGGTTCAAGTCCCTCTGGGGGTATACAAGACTCAAGACTATAGGAGCGGGATTTCCTATCAAGTGATCTCTATTTGTCAAGTCCTTCTATTAGTCTACTTAGTGGGACTTTCTATTTTATATCAAGTGATATATATTTGTAAAGTCTGCCTGGGAAACGAAAGGAAGTGGCTTATGGAACGTCTAAAATAAATTAGACGCTGGGTCGATGCCCGAGTGGTTAAAGGGGACGGACTGTAAATTCGTTGACAAGATGTCTACGCTGGTTCAAATCCAGCTCGGCCCAACAATTCGCCAATCTACTTGATAGAACCCTTAAGAAATACCTGACCTGATACAAGAGAATAAAAAAGAATCCAAATTTTCTGCAAGATCTCTTCTTATTTCCCTGGGATTGTAGTTCAATAGGCTAGAGCACCGCCCTGTCAAGGCGGACGTTGCGGGTTCGAGCCCCGTCAGTCCCGACGTATCCAATCCAAATTTTTTCAGGATTCTATCGAAGAAAGAACAAACCCTAAACTAAAATTAAAAGAACTAAAATAGTGAAGTTGATAAAATATTCCATCTTTTCTCCCGCGACTCATATTTCTCATACTTCTTTTTCTTCCAAAGAAATTTGGATCATTAAAATTTAGAACCTAATTCCTCTCTTTTTCCACTTCGCTTGTATTGTTTGTTGGGGTTTTGTAGTTAATGGAAACAGACAGGTGGTTAGATGATACTTCAGTTGATGGTTCTACAAGGAAGACCTAAGGTAGGTTATAGAAAAGAAAGAACAGAAAATAAATAAAAGAATTTTTTATTGGTCCGGGAATCCAATCTTGGATTCGATATGGATAAAGGATCTTCGTATGTTATACTATTCAATTCTCGACGACGAATTAATTTAATAGCTCAGATATTGTTATTGACGATATTGATCCGATTCAAAATCATCGATAGTTAATGTATTCATTGAATTGACAGGCGAAAAATTTATCATCTCTATGGGATTAAATCCCGAGTTATTGTGAAATAAAAAAACGATGAGATTATGGAAGTAAATATTCTTGCATTTATTGCTACTGCACTGTTCATTTTAGTTCCTACTGCTTTTCTACTTATCATTTACGTAAAAACAGAAAGTCAAAATAATTAATTACTTTAAATGAAACTTGACTTCTGAATTATTATCAATAGTTGAAGAAATCAAAAGAAAAGTATTCTATTTTTGCGTCTTAAATGAAATCCACGGGCTATAGTCGGCGGTATTCTATGAGATCCGAGAGTATGGTAAGTAAGAAAGAAATTTCTTACTTACCATACTCTCTATTAGTGTTATAGTAGTATATAAAGTTATACTTGACTTTATAATAACTTGGTATACTATATTAGCTTCTATCTTTAATATATGTAGTTATTATTGTATTATTATTATTAATCCATATATAAAATTTTCGTAGGACCCAATTCTATTTCTTTGATATATCTATTTATTCCGATGAATCTCAAATAATTGTTTTACTCTTTACAGTTTCATTCCTCAACTAAAGTAGGAGTGCTTCTAAAGTCCACTTCTTCCCCATACTACAAGTGAAAGGGAAAATGTAAAGACTACCATTAAAGCAGCCCAAGCGAGACTTACTATATCCATGTGAATTATGTCCCTTATCTCTATGATAGAATTATTCCATTATTGCTCACTAATAATAGTAGAATTTATGGTCCAGAGTCAAAAAAGGATTCTGGCGGAACACTATTGATGAACGAAAAAAAATCCATTTCAAAAATTCCTATTTGATTTCTAATCGGGAAAGAATAAACACAAGTAAAATACACAATGACATTACAAAGGAATGTTAGTAATGGAATCTATTAATAAAATACGAGGGCCCTTTCCTTTTTTTTTTCGTGCCCTTGAAAGTAAAAATAGATCCTAGATCAATTGCTATATCATAGATCAATTGCTTTGCTATTCCCCAAACAGAATAAAACAGTACAACAGAATAAGAGATTTCAATTCGTTTGTTGATGAGGCGGCACCCGGATTTGAACTGGGGAAAAAGGATTTGCAGTCCCCCGCCTTACCACTCGGCCATGCCGCCAAAACGATACACAATAGGAGAAAAAATTCCCCCCCTTTTTTTTTAGTTTATTGTACTTGCATATTGCATCCCTTTTTTAATCCTTTTTATAAATTTATAAAAATTAGAAAAGAAACCTTTTATTCCCCTTTTGATTGTATTTGATCTACGCCTTCGATTGATTGTATAGTATCTCAAAACACACAATGCCGAAAAACTTCCACGGACTTTTCTATTGAAAAATCAAATGTAGATTTTCACTCAAAAAAGTGAAAATTTATGACAAAAAGGAACCATTAACTATTCCTTGACTGACAATTCGTGAATGATTCTTGGATTTGAATCTAAAATTTGGTTTGCCAAATGACATAAGAAAATACAAATTGATACATACCTAATTGATTGATTCTTTTGAATCAAAAATCCTTCTCAATCTCAATTTCCATTATAACAAAAATTATAAGTATATGTAAACCCCAGAACGGAAATTGTTATACAGATACCAAATTGGCTATTTAGAGTATGTTGCCTATAAATAAAAAATAAAGGGAATTCGTTGGAAGAAAAAAAGGCCCGGCTGGGTATTGACCGGGCCAGGCCCAAAAGGCACTTCGAACAAAATAAAAGCAAGAAGGTCTTCTTTATTTATCTTTCTATTTGGATCTTTCGAGCATCTAAATGGAATTTCTAATTCTATAATAACGATAAAGAATGTGAAAGAAAAACTTTCTTTAATCCTTACTTGATGTGTACTGTAACATAGTAATTATCTTTTTCGATTGGGAGAGATGGCTGAGTGGACGAAAGCGGCGGATTGCTAATCCGTTGTACGAGTTATTCGTACCGAGGGTTCGAATCCCTCTCTTTCCGTTTCCGTTGATGACTTTTTCTTTTTTTCTTTAAAATTTTGCAAACCCTTTATTTATTTTTTTCCTAGTTAAATGTGTGGAATAGCTAAAATAAAATCTTAAGAAAATTGTAAAATCAAGCAAGAAAAACAAAATTTTTATTTTATTCTTCACGTCCAGGATTACGTCCTGGATCATTGGATAGGAATCCAAAGATGAAGAGAGAAACAAAGAATATTACTACTGTGTAAACGAAAAGTTTGAGAGTAAGCATTATACAACCTCCAAGATCATTTTTTGAAAAAGAAAAACGAGAAAAGATAATAGATCCTCCATTTTTATATCACATATCCTATTTTGACACCAAGAAATGAATTCTAGAAATAGAAAAAAATGTTCAGAAATTCAAATGAAGTTGAAATTTGTAATAAGAGTCTTTGATTACCACAAATAACTTTCATACCCACAATTAGATATTGCAAGGGACCCTAATCTAATAGGGTACTTCGCCGGAAAAAGGATTAAAATTGGGAAATGGGACGAGCCCGATTTATCGCGGCTATTCAAAATTTCAATGTTTGAATTGAAGGTTCATACTGTCAGACTTATTTGATCTTATCATCATCAATTGTTATAATTTTTCTCGAATAAATAATGATAATGAATTTTCTAGGATAGTGTTAAAGATCTTATCGAAAACTTACAGCAGCTTGCCAAACAAAGGCTAAAAGAAAAAAGAACAGAGGTATGACTGGCATAACATCTACGATTGGATTCAAAAAAGCATAGGCTTCGGGCAATTTGGCGAAGAAAAGACTACTCGGATAAAGGGCAGAATTAAGACAGATCAAACTAAAGATATTAAGCATAACAGACATTTTTTTCGTCGAGATAATTGCATTTTGATTGAGTTATTGATATAAGGAAAAATGAAGAAACTAGGGTAGACAAAAAAATCCTTCTTTTTCCGCTCAATCAAAAATCCTCCAATTCTCAAAGGAGAATAGAAGAAATCATACTTTCATACAATATCTTAATTGAATTATATGTAATGATCAATAAATCCAGTTGAATTATAGATATACACATCCCAAAATCCTAACACGAATCTATAATAGATTCTATAAAGAATAAAGATTTTCTCTAGATATTTGGACTGGAATTGACGAACACTTAATACCAATATTATTCTTTATTATTATTAGTGTGCAATAAAAAAAGGAAATGGGGCGTAGCCAAGCGGTAAGGCAACGGGTTTTGGTCCCGCTATTCGGAGGTTCGAATCCTTCCGTCCCAGAGCATATCCATTGTATCCTAATACTTCTTTTTTGTTCAATTTTTGTTCAACAAGGTTCTGTTTCAAGGTCTAATATTGGAATAGAATATTATTCCTCTTTTATTTTATCTGATTTTTTCACAAACTGAACTAAATCGAGTTCAAAATCCTTTTGTGACCCAGATAAAGATAAGATGGGGCATAGATCATAGTTGCATAAAGATTACTTAACCTCAGGTTAAACAAAATATGAAAAGAAAATACATATAAAACGAGGAAGTTCTTAGCCTATAGGTATGTATTGTTATCCTATTTCAGTGACAATAGTCTTTTTATTTTTGTGAAAAAGAAATTGCATCCCTAAAATATTAAAATTGAAATATTTAACAATGATATTTCTTTTTTTGTTCAATTTAGCTTATTTACTTTACATCATTGACAATTCCATTCGAAAAAAAAAAAGCCAAGATTTCTCTTTGTTAGGATGATGATAATCAAATAAAAAAATGGAGTCTTTACTATAAAACTTTACTCAAATAATGATGTAGAAGTAGGAAACTTTTTCAAATATCAAGTATCAAGATTTATAATTTGTAATCATTCCTTATAGGTTCCATCTTTGGAAAGTTGAAAATGGGTCAGTCTATCTTATTGAGTCACTTGAAGAAGCAGAGTCAAATAGAATTTCCTTATTCGTGTGATGCTAGTTATGTAAATTATTTCTTTTCTATATTTCTATTAGTTATGTTATTTCTATATTTTGATTTGATTTCTGTATATTTCTGTTAGATATTAGATATTTTTTTGCGAGATATATTGATAGAAAAATGTTCATAAAAATAAAAAAGAATGTTCCATTCATACAAAAAAAGCCGAGGTCTTGCTAATTTTTCTGAAGAAAAATATTTATTATCTATGTAGAAAATAAGAAATATAAATGACTCTGTCTCTGTACTGATTGAACCAATGACTATTCATGATTCCATAATTGAATCAATTCCACACTGGTTCCAAATTCGAGGAATGTTATGGTAAAACTTCGTTTAAAACGATGTGGTAGAAAGCAACGTGCGACTTGAAGGACACGATCCCGTGTGGATTCTTATCCACCATTTTATATTAGGAATGAAGGTGCTCTTGACTCGACGTCATTTGTTCTATTCTACTATAACTCTTCTTTTTTTTATTGGGTTGTAATGTAAATAGTTCATGATGGAGCTCGAGTAGAAAGTATTGATTAATTTCTCAGGGGCAACGATCTAGGGTTAATGCCAATTAATAAATTGGAACAACTTCGTAAGTATATCTTCTATAATAGAAATCAAAAGGATCCGATTCGAGGAAATTTGAAAAAACAAATTGTTGGAACGGCTAAACCTTTTTCAATCCACAGTGTATCACGCACGAATCAACCGTTGGTATGATTCTTTGATAGAAAGAAATCACAAAAGGGGTATGTTGCTACCATTTTGAAAGGATTAAGAAGCACCGAAGTAATGTCTAAACCCAATGATTTAAAACAAAGATAAAGGATCCCAGAACAAGGAAACACCACTTTAATTGTCTCACGGATCCGAATAAAGAATCCAAATATATTTTAAACGAGACAAAAAGGGTGGGTTAAAGACCACTCAATAAAAAAAATATATTCAAAATTAAAGAAAAATTTTTAAAATTTTTGAATTATTGAACTTGAGTTATGAGTACAAATGATTTTTTTTCAGGAAGGAAGCGAAATAAAAAAGACTATGAGTTTAATTATAGAATAATTTATTTTATATTTTATGGATTCCTTTCCTATTTATTCTAATTTTATCCATAGACAAAACTTCGAATCATTTTTTCTCGAGCCGTACGAGGAGAAAACTTCCTATACGGTTCTAGGGGGGGGGTTTCATCTACATCTATCCCGATGAGCCGTCTATCGAATCGTTGCAATTGATGTTCGATCCCGAAGAGAAGGAAGAGATCTTCGGAAAGTAGGTTTTTATGATCCGATCAAGAATCAAACTTATTTAAACGTTCCCGCAATTCTCTATTTCCTTGAAAAAGGCGCTCAGCCTACAGGAACTGTTCAGGATATTTTAAAAAAGGCAGAGGTTTTTAAGGAACTTTGCTCTAATCAAAACAAATTCAATTAAATTAAGGAAATAAAAACTAAGGGTAGGATAGTGATTTCTATATAATTTTGGATATCTTTTCTATACTTTGTTTTTTTATTTCCTTCTTTTCTTGCTCTATATCGTATTTATTTATCATATCATGGATAATAATAATATGAAAACCTTATTTGAT